TAATATATAGAATAATGAAAATCTATAATAGAAATGTTGCATATTTCTATATCTATATCTCCCGAGAACCTCCTTTTTTTTACTATGAATCCCTGTTGGATCGTATTCTAACGAATCCTTAGGGAACTCGTAAGAAACTCTTTATTATAAGATAAGGACGGGAGAACAAGAATAAAAAAGCGGATTATCATACATATATTTTGTGTAGAAAGATGAATAGGTACACTTATTTAGTTCTACATTCCTTGCACTTATTATATACTTATAATAAATATACTTATCATAAGATATATTTCTAACAAGTACAAATTTATAATAAGTACAAATATTAAATCGAGGCACCTATTCTATGACAGATTTCAATTTACCCTCTATTTTTGTGCCTTTAGTGGGCCTAGTATTTCCGGCAATTGCAATGGCTTCTTTATCTCTTCATGTTCAAAAAAACAAGATTGTTTAGATCCGATGGGATCAAATCTCATCAATTTATTTTAACACTTGGACTTGGATCATAATACAGATATCTTTTAGTGGAATAGGGTACGGTACGACATGTGACTCCCTCCGAGCACAAATAAAAAAGCTGTTATTGTTATGCATGCAGATCCATGATATATGGATAAATGCATGTATATTGTATGTGGGTATAGCTGTTTTTGTTTTCAAATAGATCAGCGAATATCTGAAATAGAAAGTCAATGTATCTATATGTATGTAGATATACATAGTGGGATCATATGAAGGGGATGTTATTATTTTATATCTAACCAATTCGATGAATTACTCCTAATGGTTTACATCATAATAGTGCTAGTTGATGAGAGTTACTTCGGGATCAAAACAAAAAAAAAGTAAAGTCAAATTCATTTGGCTTATTCTATTCTCTCAATTCCAATAGAATGCAACTGGATCGAGTATGAACTGGCAATCCGAACGTATATGGATAGAACTTATAACGGGGTCTCGAAAAACAAGTAATTTCTGCTGGGCCTGTATCCTTTTTTTAGGTTCACTAGGATTCTTATTGGTTGGAACTTCCAGTTATCTTGGTAGGAATCTGATATCCGTATTTCCCTCTCAGGAAATCCTTTTTTTTCCCCAAGGAATCGTGATGTCTTTCTACGGGATCGCTGGTCTGTTCATTAGTTCCTATTTGTGGTGCACAATTTCGTGGAATGTAGGTAGTGGTTATGATCTTTTTGATAGAAAAGAAGGAATAGTGTGTATTTTTCGTTGGGGATTTCCTGGAATAAATCGTCGCATCTTCCTTCGATTCCTTATGAGAGATATCCAGTCAATCAGAATGGAAGTTAAAGAGGGTCTTTATCCTCGTCGTGTCCTTTATATGGAAATCAGAGGCCAGGGAGCCATTCCCTTGACTCGTACCGATGAGAATTTTACTCCACGAGAAATTGAACAAAAAGCTGCTGAATCGGCCTATTTCTTGCGCGTACCAATTGAAGTATTTTGAAATGAACTGAAGAATGAATGCTTTCTCCGCATGAGGGAAGGAACTCAGGAATCCCCTTTTTAATATAACTGAAGTTTCTTCGGAACGTTTATTCGAGCAAAACATGTTCGATTCTATTTCCCCCGTTCCGTTGGTAATACCGTTGTGTTGTGGCCCATAGAATAAAGCAGGCGGACGAATACGGAACAACCATAATAAGAAGCTATTTTTATCCACCAAAACTCTTTTTTTTACATATGGAACTAAACTCAATTCTTTCATACTAGTAACAAATCTAATAAGTATGTATTCATCACACATATCAGAACATTTCGGAATACAGTACAGAATTCATCTTTTTAGGACCAATATTTTGAATTGATACGTTAGATACAGATGGATCGTATCTCGTAAATTATCTCTCTTTCGTCAATCGATGTTTCTTTTTTTTTTATCCTTTCTTTTGCTCCTTGATGACCAAACGATTGGATCTCTCATAACTATTCAATTTCTCTCTTGTTTTGCCACCCATTTCGGATTTCATCATCAATATTCTTCAGAAATATCCCCTCAATTATTCTTGGGTTGTGGGTAGCCAGTGAAACATTTCGAAATAATTGATTGATCCAGGGGGAGTTCTTTCGTCTCGAAATCCGAATAATATTCATTACTTCAAGTGGTTTTTCGGGCATTCATCGAAAGGAACAAATGAAGATACAATTGGTTCGAATTTGACCAATTGAGATATCTGGGAACTTGATTATTTCTTCATTCGAAACGGACCTTTATTCTATTTCTATATTCTTTCTAGGACTAAACAATTCAAAAAAAAAAAAGAAGGAATAGATCCGATCCATAGGTTCCATACCTTGTTATAGAACTCATGCTTCATAGAAATATCGGATCAGATAGAGTCGGCGAATGAAGCAGTTTCATTAACAATTTACAGAACAGATTAAAAGTGCCAAAAAAGAAAGCATTGACTCCCCTCCCATATCTTGCATCTATAGTCTTTTTGCCCTGGTGGATCTCTCTCTCATTTAATAAAAGTCTGGAACCTTTAGTTACTAATTGGTGGAATACAAGGCAATCCGAAACTTTTTTGAATGATATTCAAGAGAAGAACGTTCTAGAAAGATTCATAGAATTAGAACAACTATTCCTGTTGGACGAAATGATAAAGGAGTACCCGGAGACACAGATACAAAAGCTTCGTATAGGAATCCACAAAGAAACAATACAATTGGTCAAAATGCACAATGAAGATCATATCCATATAATTTTGCATTTCTCGACAAATATAATCTGTTTTGCTATTCTAAGTGGTTATTCTATTCTGGGTAATGAAGAACTTGTCATTCTTAATTCTTGGGTTCAGGAATTCCTCTATAACTTAAGCGACACAATAAAAGCTTTTTCTATTCTTTTATTAACTGATTTATGTATCGGATTCCACTCGCCCCATGGTTGGGAACTAATGATTGGTTCGGTCTACAAAGATTTTGGATTTGCTCATAACAATCAAATTATATCTGGTCTTGTTTCCACTTTTCCAGTCATTCTAGATACAATTTTGAAATATTGGATCTTCCATTATTTAAATCGTGTATCTCCTTCACTTGTAGTGGTTTATCATTCAATGAATGAATGAAGAACTCATTTGATCTGCCGATATCAATCAAATCCGAATGTTACTTCGTACATAAACAAACCATTTTTAATCTGACTCACTCTTTATACTTCTACCCGTCTAAGGGATTCCCCCTCCAGTACAATGGCAGAATCGTGGATAGGGAACTATACTAGCTACCTACCTAATTTATTGTAGAAATTTCCGGGATCAATAATTGGACCATGCAAAATAGAAATACCTTTTCTTGGGTAAAGGAACAGATGACTCGATTCATTTCCGTATCGATCATGATATATGTCATAACTCGGACATCTATTTCAAATGCATATCCCATTTTTGCGCAGCAGGGTTATGAAAATCCACGAGAAGCAACTGGGCGTATTGTATGCGCCAATTGCCATTTAGCTAATAAGCCCGTGGATATTGAGGTTCCACAAGCTGTGCTTCCTGATACTGTATTTGAAGCAGTTGTTAGAATCCCTTATGATATGCAACTGAAACAAGTTCTTGCTAATGGGAAAAAGGGGGCTTTGAATGTGGGGGCTGTTCTTATTTTACCCGAGGGATTCGAATTAGCTCCCCCCGATCGTATTTCTCCCGAGATGAAAGAAAAGATAGGCAATCTGTCTTTTCAGAGTTATCGCCCCACTAAAAGAAATATTCTTGTGGTAGGTCCTGTTCCTGGTCAGAAATATAGTGAAATCGTCTTTCCCATTCTTTCCCCGGACCCTGATACTAAGAAAGACGTTCACTTCTTAAAGTATCCCATATATGTAGGTGGGAACAGGGGAAGAGGTCAGATTTATCCCGATGGGAACAAGAGTAACAATACAGTCTATAATGCTACAGCAGCAGGTATAGTAAGCAGAATAGTACGTAAAGAAAAAGGGGGGTATGAAATAACCATAGCTGACGCATCGGATGGACACCAAGTGGTTGATATTATACCTCCAGGACCAGAACTTCTTGTTTCAGAGGGTGAATCTATCAAGCTTGATCAACCATTAACGAGTAATCCCAATGTGGGTGGATTTGGTCAGGGAGATGCGGAAATAGTACTTCAAGATCCATTACGTGTCCAAGGTTTGTTGTTCTTCTTGGCATCTGTTATTCTGGCACAAATCTTTTTGGTTCTAAAAAAGAAACAGTTTGAGAAGGTTCAATTGTCCGAAATGAATTTCTAGATCCACGGATTCATCAAGCTGGTAAAAAGAGCCGAATTGTTGTGATCGATGCAATTATGTATGATTCAAAAAAATCATGGAAAATGTTTTGCTTGCTTTGTTTATACTGTTTTTCTGCGAGATGCCGGAAATTGCTTGTATCCCATTCCTAGCAATAGTATGTATATTGTGAAGAAGACTACTTGATCCCCCCTTCTTTTTTTCAATCAAAATGGGAGTGTTGTGACTATGCTAGGCCTCCCATTGGCAGATTGTAAATGCCATGTAATGCATCAATAGTTTTTTTGTACCTAATAGAATCGAATTCTAATAGATAATAGGCATAAGTAGGAGGAGAATACACGCGGATAAATGAAAGGAACAAATGATTATAGGAGGGATTACTCGTCTTCCTAATCTTCCACACAAGAAAAGGGTGGAAAATTCCTTTTCTTGTGTGGAAATAATAATGATTATTGATCCTGTTCGTCAAAGATTACTATTTATTTGATTTTCCAGTTCTATCGGAACTCGTTTGTTTCGATTCATAAGAAGTAGTGGACAAACAAAAAAAGGGGTGGGAGTAACTTACTGAGCAAATAAAACTTCTTCAATGAACTTATAAAAAAAAGTACAAATAAAAAAGAAAATTTTAACTGTGATGAGATAATCAATAAGGATTGGGATATGCGCAAAAATCCAAGATTTCATCTTTTCGCCCGGAGCATTAAGAGTCTTTTTTTTGCTTGAAATT